GCAAATGGCTAAAATATCCTCTGCTTTATATGATTATCAATCAAATAAAAAGTTATTCTATGTAGCAATCCTTACATCTCCTACTACGGGCGGGGTGACAGCTAGTTTTGGTATGTTGGGGGATATCATTATTGCCGAACCCGACGCCTACATTGCATTTGCTGGTAAAAGAGTAATTGAACAAACATTGAATAAGACAGTACCTGAGGGTTCACAAGTAGCGGAATATTTATTCCAAAAGGGTTTATTTGATCCTATCGTACCACGTAATCTTTTAAAGGGAGTTCTGAGTGAATTATTTCAACTCCATGCTTTATTTTGAATGAAAATTCAAGTATAAACGTATGAGTCCTCATTTATTTTTAAATTAATTCTACATTTTATAAAAAAAAATTTAATAAATAAAAAAGACCAATAAGAAAAATAACTAAAATAATAAATGAAGTGGATGATCATATATCATCTTTCATATAGAAAGATGAAGATGAATAAACCTATTTTTTATTTCCATTCTATTATATGCTTACTATAATAGATTGATTTTTTATATGCTTACTATAATAGATTATATATTAGTATTTTTACTCCCTATTATATTTATTCCTTAGTATATATATTATATCTAAGTCTATATAATATACTCTTCTATTTTATATGTCCGTGTATATATATTCAATACTCACTTAAGTATAATTATACTAGTATAATGATATATGAAGTATAAAATATCTTTATAACGGGTAGAAATATTAAATCGAGGTAACCATTCTATGACAACTATCAGCAACTTACCCGCTTTTTTTGTGCCTTTAGTGGGCTTAGTCTTTCCGGCAATTGCTATGGTTTCTTTATCTCTTCATGTTCAAAAAAACAAGATTTTTTAGATCTTATGGGGTTCAATCTTCCTTTTTCTATCTTTTTTTTTTACTTAGGCTTACTTAGAGCATAACACAAAAAGCTATTTAATAGAATGCGCAGGTTCCTACGAGTAGAAGCTCGTATGCATAAACATCATATATGAGTAAATGACTTATAGCTTTTTGAAAATAAATAATTGGTAAGATTTATGAAACATAAAGTAAATATATCCACATGTCTGGGGATATATATAATCATATACGTGCATATGGTATGTTATTTTTTAGTTTAACTCTAAGCAAGTTATGAATTACTCCTAAAACTTCACATGATAATAGTGCTAGTTGATGAGGGTTACTTCGGCAACAAAAAAATTAAAGTCAAATTTATTGGGGTTATGTTACCTCCCAATTCCAATACAATGCAAGTAGGTCTAGTTATAGTATGAGTTGGCGATCAGACTGGATATGGATAGAACTTATAGCGGGGTCTCGAAAACTAAGTAATTTCTGCTGGGCTTTTATCCTTTTTTTAGGTTCATTAGGGTTTTTATTGGTTGGAATTTCTAGTTATTTTGATAGGTATTTTATACCGTTCTTTCCCTCTCAGCAAATCCTTTTTTTTCCACAAGGAATCGTGATGTCTTTCTATGGCATTGCAGGTCTTTTTATTAGTTCATATTTATGGTGCACAATTGCGTGGAATGTGGGTAGCGGTTATGATCGATTCGATATAAAAGAAGGAATAGTTTGTATTTTTCGTTGGGGCTTCCCTGGAAAAAATCGGCGGATCCTCCTGCAATTCCCTATGAAAGACATTCAATCCATCAGAATGGAAGTTAAAGAGGTTTTTTTTTCTCGTCCTATACTTTATATCGAAATCAGAGGCCAGGGGCGCATTCCCTTGACTCGGATCGATGAGAATTTTTCTCTACGAGAAATTGAACAGAAAGCCGCTGGATTGGCCTATTTCTTGCGTGTACCAATTGAAGTTTTTTGAAAAAAGTAAAAACTTTCTTATTCTTAGCAAAAGGTAAAGAAAAAAGGATAACTCAAGAATTCCCCTTTTTTCTAGAACAAAACTGAATCTAAGTTTATGCCAAACTCTGATTAGAACAAAAAAAGTAAATGTACACGACACAACAAAAAAATTTTTGTCCATAAATTCTTTCTAAATTCAAGGACCGAACATTGTACCTAATCACAAAGAAAAAAACTAGGGATATAAACTTGATACTTGTAATGTAATAGAACTAATAGAGTACACGAATGAGCCGAATTCATTTCAAAATTTACAAACGGGCACATGGCAAAAAATAAAGCTTTTATTTCTCTTCTATATCTTGCATCTATAGTATTTTTGCCTTGGTGGCTCTCATTTACATTTAACAAAAGTATGGAATCTTGGGTTAATAATTGCTGGAATACTGGGCCCTCCGAAAATTTTTTGAATGATATTGAAGAAAAGATTATTATAAAAAAATTCATAGAATTAGAGGAACTATCCCTCTTCGACGAAATCCTAAAGGACTACACGCAAGGACGTTTAGAAAAGCTTCATGCTGAAGTCTACAAAGAAACGATCCAATTGATCAAGTTGCACAATGAGAGTCGTATACATACGATTTTACATTTCTCAACAA